ATCAACAAACAAATTGATTGAGAAATTCATCTCCAATAATGAAATAAATCAAGAAAAAATTACTAATAAAAAAAAAATTAACTTTATCTTTATTTCGACTATAAAAAAGTCACTTTATAATATTAGTAAGAAAAATTCACATATTTTTTGTGATTTATCCTACTTGTCACAAGCATATGTATTTTACAAATTATCGCAAACCCAAGTTATTAATTTGTCTAAATTTAGATCTGTTCTTCAATATAACACAACGTCTTGCTTCCTTAAGACTAAAATAAAGGACTATTTTAAAACACTAGGAATATTTCATTCGGAATTAAAACATAAGAAACTTCAGAGTTATAGAATCAATCAATGGAAAAACTGGTTAAGATGGCATTATCAATACGATTTATCTCAGATTAGATGGTCTAGATTAATGCCAAAAAAATGGCGAACTAAGGTTAATCAAAGTTGTATGACTCAAAATAAAAATAGAAACTTAAACAAATGGAATTCATATGAAAAAGACCAATTAATTCATTACAAAAAAGAAAATGATTCGGAACTCTATTCATTATCAAACCAAAAAGATAATTTTAAAAAATGTTATAGATATGGTCTTTTAGCATATAAATCAATTAATTATGAAAATAAAAGTGACTCATTTTTTTCTAGATTACCCTTTCAAGTAAAGAAGAACTTAGAAATTTCGTATAATTCCAACACGTCCAAACACAACTTTGTTGATATGCCCGGCAATCTTCATATCAATAATTATCTAAGAAAGGTCAATATTCTAGATATAGAAAGAAATCTCGATAGAAAATATTTTGATTGGAAAATTATCCATTTTTCTCTTAGACAAAAAGGAGATATTGAAGCCTGGGTTAAGATCGATACCAACAGTAATCCAAATACTAAAATTGGTATTAATAATTATCAAATAATTGATAAAATTGAGAAAAAAGGGGTTTTTTATCTTACAACTCATCAAAATCCAGAAAAAACTCAAAAAAATTCGAAAAAAGTATTTTTTGATTGGATGGGAATGAATGAAAAAATATTTAATCGTCCCATATTGAATCTGGAATTTTGGTTCTTCCCAGAATTTGTACTACTTTATAATGTCTATAAAATAAAACCGTGGATTATACCAAGCAAATTCCTTCTTTTTAATTTGAATACAAATGAAAATGTTATTCAAAATAAAAACCAAAAACAAAACTTTTTTCTACCATCAAATAAAAAAATAAAGAATCGAAGTCAAGAAACAAAAGAACCCCCAAGTCAAAGAGAGCGTGGATCAGATATAGAAAACAAAGGAAATCTGAGCCCTGTTTTTTCAAAACATCAAACCGATCTTGAAAAAGATTACGTGGAATCAGACACAAAAAAGGGTCAAAATAAAAAACAATACAAAAGCAACACGGAAGCAGAACTAGATTTGTTCTTGAAACGTTATTTGCTTTTTCAATTGAGATGGAACGATGCTTTGAATAAAAGAATGCTCGAAAATATCAAGGTATATTGTCTCCTGCTTCGACTGATAAATCCAACCAAAATTACTATATCGTCAATTCAAAGGAGAGAAATGAGTTTGGATATAATGCTGATTCAGGCAAATTTACCTCTTACAGACTTGATGAAGAAGGGGGTATTGATTATCGAACCTATTCGGTTGTCTGTAAAACATAATGGACAATTTATTATGTATCAAACCATAGGTATTTCATTGGTTCATAAAAGTAAACACCAAACTAATCAAAGATACCGAGAACAAAGATATGTTGATAAAAAGAATTTTGACGAATTCATTCTGCAACCTCAAACTCAAAGAATAAATACAGAAAAAACTCATTTTGATTTGCTTGTTCCTGAAAATATTTTATGGTCTAGACGTCGTAGAGAATTGAGAATTCGAAGTTTTTTTAATTCTTTGAATTGGAATGTCGTCGATAGAAATTCAGTATTTTGCAACGAAACCAATGTAAAAAACTGGAGTCAATTTTTGGGTGAACGGAAACCCCTTTATAAAGATAAAAATGAATTAATTAAATTTAAGTTCTTTCTTTGGCCTAATTATCGATTAGAAGATTTAGCTTGTATGAATCGTTATTGGTTTGATACCAATAATGGTAGCCGTTTCAGTATCTTAAGGATACATATGTATCCACGATTGAAAATTAATTGATAGTACTATATACCCTGTCTCGTATAGAGTATCTGAAAGCAAACAAAGGCAAACATGCCTTGTTTTACATCTCATTCGAATCTAATTCGAGTAGACAATACTAAATCAATAAAATAAGGTATTGATTAGATCTAGAAATGAATCAACAGAATCTTCTTCATTTTAGGATTTTAGGTTTCAATTATTCGCTTTTGTGACTGAAAAAAACGTACCTACCACCTTTTTGGATTCCTATCTGAATCAAATTTCAAATTTGATTAATTTATTGGAATTGCTAAAATTAGAGGTTCATAAAGAAATTAAGTCTATATACCACGTTCAAATTACTGGCATTATTATTACTGATCAATAAAATTAGAAAAAATCCATATCTGTAAAATAAAGAAAGGGGAAATTCATTTATGGTAAAAAATTCTGTCATTTCAGTTATTTTTCAAGAAGAAAAGAAAGGATCTGTTGAATTTCAAGTATTCAATTTCACCAATAAGATACGGAGACTTACTTCACATTTAGAATTGCACAAAAAAGACTATTTATCTCAGAGAGGTTTGAAGCAAATTTTGGGAAAACGTCAACGACTGCTAGCTTATTTGGCAAAAAAAAATAGAGTACGTTATAAAGAATTAATTAATCAGTTGGAGATTCGAGAGACAAAAACTCGTTAATTTGATTAATTTGAAGAGTTATTTCATTTTCACTTATATGTTTCGATTAAATTTTGATGAACTTCTTTTCACTTTCAGTAATTCATGGAAGAATGAATCGTTAAAAAACTTATGACTGCACCAACTACAAGAAAAGACCTCATGATAGTCAATATGGGGCCTCAGCACCCATCAATGCACGGTGTTCTTCGACTCATCGTTACTCTAGATGGTGAAGATGTTGTCGACTGCGAACCAATATTGGGTTATTTACATAGAGGGATGGAGAAAATTGCGGAAAACCGAACAATTATACAATATTTGCCTTATGTAACACGTTGGGATTATTTAGCTACTATGTTCACAGAAGCAATAACCATAAATGGACCCGAACAATTAGGCAATATTCAAGTACCTAAAAGGGCTAGCTATATCAGAGTTATTATGTTGGAGTTGAGTCGGATAGCTTCTCATTTGTTATGGCTCGGTCCTTTTATGGCGGATATTGGTGCACAGACCCCTTTCTTCTATATTTTTCGAGAAAGAGAATTGATATATGACCTATTCGAAGCTGCCACCGGTATGCGAATGATGCATAATTATTTTCGTATTGGAGGAGTGGCTGCCGATCTACCCTATGGCTGGATAGATAAATGTTTGGATTTTTGCGATTATTTTTTAACAGGGGTTGCTGAGTATCAAAAACTTATTACCCGGAATCCTATTTTTTTAGAACGAGTTGAAGGCGTAGGCATTATTGGGAGAGACGAGGCAGTAAATTGGGGTTTATCGGGACCAATGCTACGAGCTTCCGGAATAGAATGGGATCTTCGTAAAGTTGATCATTATGAGTCTTACGACGAATTTGATTGGCAGGTTCAATGGCAACGAGAAGGGGATTCATTAGCTCGTTATTTAGTACGAATCGGTGAAATGACAGAATCCATAAAGATTATTCAACAGGCTCTGGAAGGAATTCCAGGAGGGCCTTACGAAAATTTAGAAATGCGACGTTTTGACAGATTAAAAGATCCTGAATGGAATGATTTTGAATATCGGTTTATTAGTAAAAAGCCTTCTCCAACTTTTGAATTGTCGAAACAAGAACTTTATGTGAGAGTTGAAGCCCCAAAAGGAGAATTGGGGATTTTTCTGATAGGAGACCAGAGCGTTTTTCCTTGGAGATGGAAAATTCGCCCACCAGGTTTTATCAATTTGCAAATTCTTCCTCAGTTAGTTAAAAGAATGAAATTGGCTGATATTATGACAATACTAGGTAGCATAGATATCATTATGGGAGAAGTTGATCGTTGAAATGATAATTGATACAACAGAAATAGAGACTATCAATTCTTTTTCCAAATTGGAATCCTTAAAAGAAGTCTATGGGATCATATGGATGCTTGTCCCTATTGTGACTCTTGTATTAGGAATCACAATAGGTGTACTAGTAATTGTTTGGTTAGAAAGAGAAATATCTGCAGGAATACAACAACGTATCGGGCCTGAATATGCCGGCCCTTTAGGAATTCTTCAAGCTCTAGCAGATGGGACAAAACTACTTTTGAAAGAGAACCTTATTCCATCTACAGGAGATACTCGTTTATTCAGTATTGGACCATCCATAGCAGTAATATCTATCTTTCTAAGTTATTCAGTAATTCCTTTTGGTGATCACCTTGTTCTAGCCGATCTTAGTATTGGTGTTTTTTTTTGGATTGCCATTTCAAGTATTGCTCCCGTTGGACTTCTTATGTCGGGGTATGGATCAAATAATAAATATTCCTTTTTAGGTGGTCTACGGGCAGCTGCTCAATCAATTAGTTATGAAATACCATTAGCTCTATGTGTGTTATCAATATCTCTACGTGTGATTCGGTGAGACCTAAAATTTATCAAAATTCTTTTCTTTCTAGAAACAAGGATAAAAAGATTTGATTGACTATATATATTTTTATTTTTCTTCAGCATTTGAGTTGATGAACTAAACCAGATAGTTATATGAGTGAAAGAAAACGGCTTCTAAATTTGCAGTAAAAAAGTTGAGTCTCATTTCCTATGTACAAGAATCAAATGGTGAAAAAAGTAAACATAAGCAAGAGAGATTGTTTACCCCAAGATTCGTGAATTGTCATGATAGCTTGAAGCGGGTTCAAAAGACCAACTCTATGGAGTTTTTACTG